AGAATAGTAAGCTAATTAAGCTAAAGGGTTCATATCCCTTTTATGGAGGTTAAGTCCTTTCTATCTTGATTATAATAAATTTAAATAAATTTGGTTTTGGATTGTTAATAGTTTTAGGAAGTTTACTTGTACTTGGATCAAGAAATTGGTTTAGAGCTTGAGTAGGTTTGGAGATAAATTTGATGGCTTTTTTGCCTTTGTTAGTGGGTAAGGATCCTTTAAGGGTTGAGGGGGCTTTAAAGTATTTTTTAGTTCAGGTTGTTGCTTCTATAATTTTAATTGTTAGTATTTTGGTTTTTTATTATTGGGGCTTAAATATGAAATTTTATATTAATATGATTTTTTTTTCTTTGAGAATGAGGTTGGGATTAGCTCCTTTTCATTATTGATTTCCTGAAGTTTGTGAAGGGTTAAGTTGGGGGATAATGATGATTTTGTTGATTTGACAGAGGTTAGGTCTTTTTGGTATGATAATCCATTTGCCTGTAGGGGGTTTATTAGATTGATTTATTATTGTTGGGATACTTGTAGGGGGTTTAGGAGGATTAAATCAGGGTTCACTTCGTAAAATTATGGCTTATTCTTCTATTAATCATATGGGTTGAATACTTTGTGCATTAAGGATAAGAGCTCAATTGTGATTTGTTTATTATGTTTTGTACGGTATTGTTACTTTTTTTATTTGTTTATTGTTTAAATTATGGGGTTTATATTATTTGTCTCAGATTGTGATGTTAGGAGGTGTTTTTAGTGGTGTTAAGTTGGTTTTTTATATAAGTTTTCTGTCTTTAGGAGGGTTGCCTCCTTTTTTAGGGTTTTTACCTAGGATATTGATTATTTACTATTTGCTTACAGGGGGTTATTTATTTCTTTGTTTTATGAGTGTTTTATTAAGTTTAGTCTCTTTGTATTATTATTTACGTGTTTGTTATGTTATTTATAGAGGAGGTAGAAGAAGTATATTATGGGTAGGGAGATGTATTGATTTGAGTATAAAGGTTGATGTTAAAATAAATTTTTTTATAGTTTTTTTAGGGGGGGTTTCTATTTTAGGATTATTAATTTTGGTTTGGAGTATTATTTAATTGTTAACAAGATTTAATGTTATTATTAATAAGAATGTATTTTATGAAAATAAAATTACCAATATATGAGAAAAAACCAATAAAATAAAAAGAAATGAGTTAATAAGTGAAATTAAAGTATATAAATATTAGGTAAAGTGCCTGAATAAAAGGGTCATTTTGATGTAATGATAAATATAGAATTTATTCTATCTTTATTGATTAGATTAGTTGTTTAGACGTTTAAATACAAATTGTGATAAAAATAATCTATATTTAACTCGAAATTCGGGGTTAGAGTTAAGTATTTAAATTATTTTATATTTGCATGTTTAACGTGTGTAGATATTGTGTGTATATAGTTGGTTGTTTAGACGTTTAAATACAAATTGTGATAAAAATAATCTATATTTAACTCGAAATTCGGGGTTAGAGTTAAGTATTTAAATTATTTTATATTTGCATGTTTAACGTGTGTAGATATTGTGTGTATATAGTTGGTTGTTTAGACGTTTAAATACAAATTGTGATAAAAATAATCTATATTTAACTCGAAATTCGGGGTTAGAGTTAAGTATTTAAATTATTTTATATTTGCATGTTTAACGTGTGTAGATATTGTGTGTATATAGTTGGTTGTTTAGACGTTTAAATACAAATTGTGATAAAAATAATCTATATTTAACTCGAAATTCGGGGTTAGAGTTAAGTATTTAGATTATTTTATATTTGCATGTTTAACGTGTGTAGATATTGTGTGTATATAGTTGGTTGTTTAGACGTTTAAATACAAATTGTGATAAAAATAATCTATATTTAACTCGAAATTCGGGGTTAGAGTTAAGTATTTAAATTATTTTATATTTGCATGTTTAACGTGTGTAGATATTGTGTGTATATAGTTGGTTGTTTAGACGTTTAAATACAAATTGTGATAAAAATAATCTATATTTAACTCGAAATTCGGGGTTAGAGTTAAGTATTTAAATTATTTTATATTTGCATGTTTAACGTGTGTAGATATTGTGTGTATATAGTTGGTTGTTTAGACGTTTAAATACAAATTGTGATAAAAATAATCTATATTTAACTCGAAATTTGGGGTTAGAGTTAAGTATTTAAATTATTTTATATTTGCATGTTTAACGTGTGTAGATATTGTGTGTATATAGTTGGTTGTTTAGACGTTTAAATACAAATTGTGATAAAAATAATCTATATTTAACTCGAAATTCGGGGTTAGAGTTAAGTATTTAAATTATTTTATATTTGCATGTTTAACGTGTGTAGATATTGTGTGTATATAGTTGGTTGTTTAGACGTTTAAATACAAATTGTGATAAAAATAATCTATATTTAACTCGAAATTTGGGGTTAGAGTTAAGTATTTAAATTATTTTATATTTGCATGTTTAACGTGTGTAGATATTGTGTGTATATAGTTGGTTGTTTAGACGTTTAAATACAAATTGTGATAAAAATAATCTATATTTAACTCGAAATTCGGGGTTAGAGTTAAGTATTTAAATTATTTTATATTTGCATGTTTAACGTGTGTAGATATTGTGTGTATATAGTTGGTTGTTTAGACGTTTAAATACAAATTGTGATAAAAATAATCTATATTTAACTCGAAATTCGGGGTTAGAGTTAAGTATTTAAATTATTTTATATTTGCATGTTTAACGTGTGTAGATATTGTGTGTATATAGTTGGTTGTTTAGACGTTTAAATACAAATTGTGATAAAAATAATCTATATTTAACTCGAAATTCGGGGTTAGAGTTAAGTATTTAAATTATTTTATATTTGCATGTTTAACGTGTGTAGATATTGTGTGTATATAGTTGGTTGTTTAGACGTTTAAATACAAATTGTGATAAAAATAATCTATATTTAACTCGAAATTCGGGGTTAGAGTTAAGTATTTAAATTATTTTATATTTGCATGTTTAACGTGTGTAGATATTGTGTGTATATAGTTGGTTGTTTAGACGTTTAAATACAAATTGTGATAAAAATAATCTATATTTAACTCGAAATTCGGGGTTAGAGTTAAGTATTTAAATTATTTTATATTTGCATGTTTAACGTGTGTAGATATTGTGTGTATATAGTTGGTTGTTTAGACGTTTAAATACAAATTGTGATAAAAATAATCTATATTTAACTCGAAATTCGGGGTTAGAGTTAAGTATTTAAATTATTTTATATTTGCATGTTTAACGTGTGTAGATATTGTGTGTATATAGTTGGTTGTTTAGACGTTTAAATACAAATTGTGATAAAAATAATCTATATTTAACTCGAAATTCGGGGTTAGAGTTAAGTATTTAAATTATTTTATATTTGCATGTTTAACGTGTGTAGATATTGTGTGTATATAGTTGGTTGTTTAGACGTTTAAATACAAATTGTGATAAAAATAATCTATATTTAACTCGAAATTCGGGGTTAGAGTTAAGTATTTAAATTATTTTATATTTGCATGTTTAACGTGTGTAGATATTGTGTGTATATAGTTGGTTGTTTAGACGTTTAAATACAAATTGTGATAAAAATAATCTATATTTAACTCGAAATTCGGGGTTAGAGTTAAGTATTTAAATTATTTTATATTTGCATGTTTAACGTGTGTAGATATTGTGTGTATATAGTTGGTTGTTTAGACGTTTAAATACAAATTGTGATAAAAATAATCTATATTTAACTCGAAATTTGGGGTTAGAGTTAAGTATTTAAATTATTTTATATTTGCATGTTTAACGTGTGTAGATATTGTGTGTATATAGTTGGTTGTTTAGACGTTTAAATACAAATTGTGATAAAAATAATCTATATTTAACTCGAAATTCGGGGTTAGAGTTAAGTATTTAAATTATTTTATATTTGCATGTTTAACGTGTGTAGATATTGTGTGTATATAGTTGGTTGTTTAGACGTTTAAATACAAATTGTGATAAAAATAATCTATATTTAACTCGAAATTCGGGGTTAGAGTTAAGTATTTAAATTATTTTATATTTGCATGTTTAACGTGTGTAGATATTGTGTGTATATAGTTGGTTGTTTAGACACGTTTAAATGTCAAAGGAGGATGTATGAATGAGGGTTTCTAAGTTAAGTTTAAACTTTAGGTCTTCAAAGCTTGGAATAAGTATTATTAAGTTGCTTGAACCTTAATGAGAATGAGGGGTAAGGAATTGTTTGTTTCTATTTATAGAAATGTGACGATGATTATTCTCAACTAATCATAAGGATATTGGAACTTTGTATTTTATTTTTGGGGCTTGATCAGGTATAGTAGGGACTTCTTTAAGCTTATTAATTCGGGCAGAGCTTGGTCAGCCTGGTTCATTGATTGGGGATGATCAAATTTATAATGTGATTGTAACTGCTCATGCTTTTATTATGATTTTCTTTATAGTTATGCCTATTATGATTGGGGGTCTTGGTAATTGGTTAGTACCATTAATATTAAGAGCTCCGGATATGGCTTTTCCTCGTATGAATAATATGAGTTTTTGATTATTACCTCCTTCTTTAATATTATTAGTAACTGGGGGTTTGGTTGATAGTGGGGCTGGTACTGGCTGAACGGTTTATCCCCCTTTATCAGGGGTTGTTGGTCGTATAGGTTCTTCTGTAGATTTAAGAATTTTTTCTTTACATTTAGCAGGGATTTCTTCAATTTTAGGTGCTGTTAATTTTATTTCTACTGTAATTAATATACGACCTGAGGGTCTAGTGGCTGGTCGTATTCCCTTATTTGTTTGGTCTGTGGTTATTACGGCTTTGCTTTTATTATTGTCTTTACCTGTTTTAGCAGGAGCTATTACTATACTTTTAACTGATCGTAATCTTAATACTTCATTTTTTGATCCGGCAGGAGGTGGGGATCCTATTTTATATCAACATTTGTTTTGATTTTTTGGTCACCCAGAGGTTTATATTTTAATTCTTCCTGGGTTTGGTTTAATTTCTCATGTTATTAGTCATGAAAGAGGTAAGAAGGAAGTTTTCGGGGTGTTAGGGATAATTTATGCTATAATGGCTATTGGTTTGTTGGGGTTTGTTGTTTGAGCTCATCATATGTTTACTGTTGGTATGGATGTGGATACACGGGCGTATTTTACCTCAGCTACTATAATTATTGCTGTGCCAACTGGAATTAAGATTTTTAGTTGATTGGCTACTTTACATGGATGTCAGTTAAGGTTAAGACCTTCTTTAATATGGTCTATAGGGTTTTTGTTTTTATTTACGATAGGAGGTCTTACTGGAGTAGTTTTAGCTAATTCTTCAATTGATATTATTTTACATGATACTTATTATGTAGTTGCTCATTTTCATTATGTTTTATCAATGGGAGCTGTGTTTGCTATTATAGCTGGGTTTATTCATTGGTATCCTTTATTTACAGGGTTGGTTATAAATGATAAATGACTTAAAATTCAGTTTGGGGTAATGTTTGTTGGGGTAAATTTAACTTTTTTTCCTCAGCATTTTTTGGGATTAGCGGGAATACCTCGTCGGTATTCTGATTATCCGGATGTTTATTTATGTTGAAATGTTGTTTCTTCTTTAGGTTCTATTATTTCTTTCTTAGGAATTTTACTTTTTATTCTAATTATTTGAGATAGTTTTGTTAGTTGACGTGGGGTTTTATTTTCTTCTGGTCTATCTAGCTCAGTTGAATGATATCAGAATTATCCTCCTAGGGATCATAGCTATTCAGAATTGGTTTGGTTGGTTGAGTAAAAAAGAAATGTTAAATTAATTTGCTCTAATGTGGCAGAGTTGTTAAGTGCGGTGGGGTTAAGTTCCACATATGAATGTAGATTCTTTTAGAAATGTCTATATGATCTGATTTTGGACTTCAAGATAGAGGAAGTCCTTTGATGGAACAGTTGATTTTCTTTCATGATCATACTATATTTATTTTATTGATAATTACTGTTTTGGTGGGTTATATTTTGTTAAGTTTGTTTTGGAGTAGGATTACAAATCGATTCTTATTGGAAGGGCAGTTAATTGAATTTATTTGGACAATTGTTCCTGCTGTAATTCTTGTGTTTATTGCTTTACCTTCATTGCGATTGTTATATCTTCTTGATGAAGTTGAGATACCTTCTCTTACATTAAAGGTTGTGGGTCATCAGTGGTATTGAAGTTATGAGTATTCAGATTTTAAAGAGGTTGAATTTGATTCTTATATAATTATATCTAATGATTTAGAAGAAGGTTATTTTCGATTGCTTGATGTTGACCATCGAAGTGTATTACCCGTGCTAACCCAGGTTCGGGTACTTGTTACATCAGGAGATGTTTTACATTCGTGGGCGGTTCCTTCTTTAGGAGTTAAGGTTGATGCTAATCCAGGACGATTGAATCAGACTAGATTTATGCTTAATCGGGTTGGGTTATATTATGGACAGTGTTCTGAGATTTGTGGGGCGAATCATAGATTTATACCTTTAGTTATTGAAGGTGTTTCGGGTGGTTTATTTATTGATTGATTAAGGAGGGTTATTTAATAATTAAATATTTCATTAAGTGGCTGAAAGTTAGTGTTGGTCTCTTAAACCATTTGAAGGTAGATTTACGCCTATTCTTAATGGTGGAGAATTAGTTAAAATTTTATAACATTAATGTGTCAGGTTAGAATTGTCTTTTTTAGATGTTCTCTTATACCACAAATATCTCCTTTAAGATGGTTTTGGCTGTATGTGTTTTTTGTATTGATTTATTTAATGTTTAGCTTTAATTGGTCTTATTGTTTTTTGTTGGATTCTAGGTCAAAGGGAACAAATAATTTAATATTTAAATTGAGTAAATCTGATCTGAGTTGAAAATGATAGGTAATTTGTTTACAATATTTGATCCTGGATCTGTGGGTTCTAGTTTTTTACTAGTTAATAATTGAGTTAGAATTTTTCTGGGGTTTATTTTTATTCCTCTTTTTTTTTGAAGGAGTCCAAGTCGGTTTATTTATTTTTGGTGAGTTTTGTTTTTACGGTTACATAAGGAGTTTAAAATTTTAATTGGACCTGGAGGGGGGTCAGGTTCTACTTTATTATTTATTAGATTATTTGGGTTTATTTTGGGGAATAATGTTATAGGGTTGTTTCCTTATATTTTTACTTGTTCTAGACATTTAGTTTTAACTTTAAGTTTGGCGTTACCTTTATGGTTGAGTTTCATGTTGTTTGGGTGAGTTAATCATTCTTTTCATATATTTGTTCATTTAGTTCCTCAGGGGACTCCTTTTGCTCTTATGTTTTTTATAGTTTTAATTGAAACTATTAGTAATTTAATTCGTCCTGGGACTTTAGCAGTTCGGTTGGCTGCAAATATGATTGCAGGTCATTTGTTGATAAGTTTATTAGGAGGAGTAGGAGTAGGGAGATCATTTTTAGTGATTGGGTTAGTGCTTTTTATTCAAATTGGTTTATTATTATTAGAATGTGCTGTGGCTGTTATTCAGTCTTATGTTTTTGTGGTTCTTAGATCTTTATATTCAGGGGAAGTGAATTAATAGTTTAGTTTACTTAAAATGATTCATGCAAATCATTCTTTTCATTTGGTTAGAGTTAGACCTTGGCCTTTAGCAGGAGCATTAGGGGTTATAGTTTTAGTTTCTGGTGCTGTTAGGTGATTTCATATGTATTCATTTGATTTATTATTTTTAGGGATTATTATCATTTTTATAGTTATATTTCAATGATGGCGTGATGTTATTCGAGAAAGAACTTTTCAAGGATGTCATACTTTAAAGGTATATCAAGGTTTACGTTGAGGTATAATTTTATTTATTATTTCTGAGGTTTTTTTCTTCGTTTCTTTTTTTTGAGCTTTTTTTCATAGAAGTCTTTCTCCTGTTTGTGAATTGGGGGGGGTTTGACCCCCCACAGGCGTTCATGTGTTTAATGCTATACAAATTCCTTTATTGAATACGGCTGTTTTATTAGCATCAGGGGTTACAGTTACTTGAGGGCATCATGGGGTAGTGGAAGGGAATTATTCTCAATCAGTTCAAGGGGTTTTGTTAACAGTTTTATTAGGTGCTTATTTTACAGTATTACAAGGTTATGAATATGTTGAGGCTTCTTTTAGAATTGCGGATTCAGTTTATGGGTCAGTTTTTTTTGTAGCTACAGGTTTTCATGGATTGCATGTAATTATTGGTTCTTGTTTTCTTTTAGTTTGTTTAGTTCGAATTTTGAGAAATCATTTTAGATCTATTCACCATTTTGGTATTGAGGCTGCTATTTGATATTGGCATTTTGTTGATGTAGTTTGATTATTTTTATATATTTCTATTTATTGATGAGGTAGATAGAAATTAATGTATATATATATATTATCTTTCTATTATAATTATTAGTATTTTTAACTTCCAATTAAAAGGTTTTAGCTTAAGCTAAAGTGAGATAATTTTACTTGTTTGAATAGTGAGATGTGTATTTTTTATTTTATCGGGGGCTGTTATAACATTAGCTGCTTTAATTTCTAAAAAGGGGTTATTGGATCGGGAGAAGTCTTCTTCTTTTGAATGTGGGTTTGACCCTAGAAGTTCTTCTCGGTTGCCTTTTTCTTTACGATTTTTTTTGATTGCGGTTTTTTTTTTAATCTTTGATGTTGAGATTGCTCTTTTATTGCCTTTGGTTTTAACTTTAGGTCAGGTTGACATGAGAGGTTGATTTTTTATAGGTGTGGGATTTATTGTTATTTTACTTTTAGGCCTTTTTTATGAATGGAATCAAGGAGCTTTGAATTGAGCTTTTTAGGTTTAGAGGGAATGTATTTATTTTATAATTTTTAATTTGCAATTAAAAGGTACTAAGAAATTGATTGTTTAGTCTTTCTCATTATTATAAAATTAGATGAAGCCAAAATAGCGGCGGTTTATTGTTAATAAATTGATTGTTTAAACAACCATTTAGGTGATATGAAGCGATATTTATTGCGTTTAGTTTCGGCCTAAAATTAAGATTTATAATTCTCTTATCATTAGTGTATACATGTTATATATATATTAGTATAAATAGTATGAATGTAAAGTTAAAAGGTTGTTAAGGAGCTGCTAACTTCTTATAATTAGTGGTTCGATTCCATTATGCTTTTTTTATATAGTAGGGTGGCTGAATTAGGCTATAGATTGTAAATTTATATATGAGCATTATTATTAAACTCTCTTACTATTCTTGGTCTTATATTCAAATATGATAAGAAATTGCAAATTTCTTGGGGATTATTTATTAAATCTAAGGCTTAATATTTTTTTTTAAATAAACTGTGTATTTAGGTGTATGAGGCACTTATATTTTTGATGTATAAGGAGAAAGTTTAATTCTTTTAAGTACAATCATATACCAAAAATAAAATATTTTTGAATATCTGAAAAGAGCTTTTACTGTCTCCATTTTGAAAAAATGGTGTTTTACCTAAACTACTTTTTTTTTAAGTGTATTGATTTGTTTTATTTATGGTTTTTGGTCGTTTGTTTAGTTGTTTAAATATATTATTTGTTATCATTATTTACATATATGTATATAGTTTTTAGACGTTTTTAGTATTTTGTGATTTGTTTAATGTGGATTTATTTTATATATAATTTAAAAGTAAAAAAGAAAGGGGTGAAGGAGATAAAATAAAATGGGGGGGGGTGTATAGGTTTATCATTAAGTGGTATACTATTTTAATATCTTCAATATTAAGTTTTATATTTTATTAAACTATAATGATTTGTTTTTAAATGTTTGTTGTTATTAAGATAGTTAATATTAAAGTTGTAATTGATATTAATATAATGTTTAGTTTGAATGGATTGTTTTGTCAGTTTTGTACAAGTTTAGAGGTTTTTATTATTGATTTTATGATGCCTTGAGGCCCTATTTTTTCTTGTCAGCCTGTTTCTCATAGAGATCTGTAAAGTTGGGCATAGTGTATTGGGGATTTAATGAGGGGGTTGGTAGAGATTTTTGGTAAAAATCATATAGATGTGAGGATGTTTGTGGACAGGGGGAATATTTTAGTGTTGGATTGTTGAGATGTTGAACTGAAATTGAGTGTAATTCCTATTAATAATCCTGTGAAAATTATTTGAATGGTGAGGGTTTTTAGGGGTTTAGGTAGGTAGATTTCTAAGGGTTCATTAAAAATTAATCATGATATAGTTGCTCCTCCAACAATAGTTGTAATAGATATAATTAATATTGGGTTAGTTATTTTATTTGTTTCTGAGGTTCACAAAATAGTAGGTATACCTTTAAAAGGTTTGTTTGAGGTGATTAAGATGAGACGAATAGTGTATATTATAGTTAATCTAGTAGACAAAATTGTGAGGGCAATAATAATTAGGTTAGTTAGAGATATTATTGCTATTTCTATAATTAAGTCCTTTGAGTAAAATCCAGTTAAAAAAGGGGTTCCACATAAGCTTAAATTGGAGATATTGAAGCATGCTATAGTAAGAGGTATTTGGTTAGTTAAATGTCCTATTAGACGAATATCTTGGGTGTCGTTTATAGTGTGAATTATGTGACCTGCGCATATAAATAAAAGGGCTTTAAATATTGCGTGTATTATTAAGTGAAAAAAGGCAATTTGAGGGTATCCTATAGCTAGAATAATTATTATTAATCCAAGTTGGCTCAGGGTTGAGAGGGCAATAATTTTTTTTAAATCTATTTCTATATTAGCAGCGATTCTTGCTATTATCATTGTGAGAGTAGCTAGGATTAGTAGGATTTTTCCTGATGTTTGGTTTTGAAGGGTATTATTGAAGCGGATTATAAGGTATACACCTGCAGTTACTAAAGTGGATGAGTGAACTAGAGATGATACAGGGGTGGGTGCTGCTATAGCAGCAGGTAATCAGGCTGAGAATGGAATTTGGGCTCTTTTAGTTAATGCTGCTATTAATATAAGAATTGTAATTAATTGTATTTGAGGGTTTCATTGAGGGTTGTTTACGTGGGGGATAAAATTTCATGTTCCTATAGTGAATATAAGAGGCACTGCTATTAAAAATATAGTGTCACCGATTCGGTTGGATAGAATAGTGATTATTCCTGCATTGTAGGCTTTGTTACTTTGATAGAAGATTACTAGGCAGTATGAGACTAGACCTAATCCGTCTCATCCTAGAAGGATTCTGATTATGTTAGGTCTAATAATTAGAAGTATTATTGATAATACAAATATTATTATTAATATAATAAATCGGTTAAAGTTTTTTTTTTCATTTATATACCCTTTTCTGTATATTAGAATTAAAGCAGAAATGAAAGTTACTAGTCTTATAAATATTAATGCTATTCAATCTAGGAATAGGGTTATCACTATTATAGTTGAATTAAATGTAATTAGTTCTCATTCTATAAATGTTCTGAGATTTTTTATTAAGTATTTAATTCCAAATAGAAAGGTGATAAATCTAACTGATATGAGGATTATGAGTCCTGAGTTTCTGGGTGAAATAACTTTATTTATCATTATGATTTAAAATAGTGTCTATATCTTTGATTCCACAAATCAATGTTTTAAAAAAATGATTTTTAAACTATTTAAATTAAATTCATATAGTACATATTTCTCTTTTTAGGATGATAAAATTTAATGGGATTCAATGAAGCATGATTGTTTGATATTCACGAGTTGTCCCTGGGGAACAAGCGTATAGTCTTGCATAAGGGGATCCATGTTGAGTATGGGCGTATATATATATAGTGTATGCGGCACTAAAGAATGAAGTTATGATAAGTAAGACAATAGTTGTTTGAGATCAAGATACAATTCTGTTAAATAGTCTTAGTTCTCCTATTAAATTAAGTGCCGGGGGAGCGGCTATTCTACTAGAAGAGATTAAGAACCATCATAATGATATTCTTGGTATAAGTGATATTAATCCTCGGTTGATTATTATGCTTCGTCTACCCGTACGTTCATAGATTATGTTTGTTATTAAGAATAGGCCTGATGAGGCTAGCCCATGAGCTAGTATTATTGATAGTCTTCCTATTATTCCCCATTGGGATAAGGTTATAATACCTGAGAGGGTAATTCCTATATGAGCAATAGATGGATATGCTACAAGTCTTTTTAAATCTGTTTGGCGTAGACATATTACTCTAACGATGAATCTTCCTGTTATTCTAATAATAATTCATATAATATTGAATTTTATTCTTATGTGAATGGTTCAGATTATTGTTCGTATGAGTCCATAGGCTCCCAGCTTTAGTAGGATTCTTGCTAAAATTATTGATCCTGATACTGGGGCTTCTACATGAGCTTTAGGTAATCAAAGATGAGTTATGAATATGGGTATTTTAACTAAAAATGCTAGAGTTAGACTGATATATAATAGATTGTTTATTGGTTTTCAGTTTCAATTTTCTCATAAATAGATGGATATGGTGGTTTGTTTTATTCATAAAATAGCTATTAGTAGAGGAAGGGAGGCTATTAAGGTGTAGAATAATAAATATACTCCGGCTTGAATTCGTTCTGGTTGATAACCTCATCCTATAATTAAAATAAGTGTTAGAATTAATCTAGTTTCGAAAAAAATGTAAAATAGAAGTAGATTTATCGTTATAAAGGTTATTATTAAAGTTAATATTAGAACGGTAGTTGTTATTAAAAATATTTTTTTGTGTTGGTTTGTCTTATAAATTGATTTTCTTGAAAGAATTATAAGAGGAGTGATTCATATAGTAAGTAAAGCTAGGTCGTATGATAAAAGATCTAAAGATAAATTATTGGTTAAATATGATTGGAATGTTTTATTTACAGGATTAAGTATAAATATAAAGGCTGTAATAAATATTCATGAAGGCATGATTCATCATCTTTTTTTTATTTTTGTAATAAAAATTAAAGTGATGGTTAATATTAAAAGTTTTACCATTATAGAAGGTTAAATCTTTGAAAAAGATCATTTCCATGAGATCGGGAGATAGAAATTAGTAATGAAAGCCCCAGAGCTCCTTCACAAACAGTTAATGTAAGTATAATTATACTGAATATAATTTCATGATTGAAATAATTAGAAGATAAAATCATTAGTATAATGATGTTTAGTATAGTAAATTCGATTCTGATTAGGGTTGATAAGAGGTGCTTACGTGTAGAGGCAGTATTAAGCAATCCCATTAAGATTGCGGATGAGGTTACTATAAGGGAGGGTATGATCATTATGAAGTTTCAATAGTTTATATCTTAAAATATTGGTTTTGTAAGCCTATGAAGAATTATGATTCTTGAAGCATCAGAAAGAGAATTATATATATATATATTGTTTCTGTTTTTAATTTCCAAAATTAAGGTTTTATTATTAAACTACTTTCTGTTATTATTCACTATTATTATAGATCTATAGTAATTATGTTGGGTGTTTTTTTTGTAGTAGGTAATCATCCTTTATGAATGGGTTTGATTTTATTAGTTCAGACTTTTTTGGTAAGATTATTTAGAGGGTTTTTGTTGAGTTTTTTTTGGTTTTCTTACATTTTATTTTTATTATTTTTAGGGGGGATGTTAGTTTTATTTATATATGTTTGTGGGTTAGCTAGAAACGAAATGTTTATATTTGATAGAATTGAGGTTGGTTGGGGGGTTGGAGTTAGATTACTTTTGATATGAGCTATATACATATATGCAGGGGGAAAATCATGTTTAATTGTAGAGGGATTTGATTGAGGTTTTAATTTGGATTATAAGAGTTTGTTTTTAGTATGTTTGGTAAGGTTTTATTCTTATCCTTACTATATGTTGATTGGGATATTAGCTGTTTATTTGTTAGTCGGGTTAGTGGCTGTTTCTAGGATTGTTGATTTGTCTGATGGTCCTTTACGTTCTAGAGGAAAGATATTTTAATTATTTTATTATTAATTAGAGGGTAATAAAAATAAATATTAATATTATGTATATATATATATATATATATTTAATTTATGGTAATGTTTAAACCAATTCGTAGGGTTCATCCTTTGTTAGAGATTTTTAATAGGAGTTTAATTGATTTGCCAACTCCTTCTTCTATTACTGGTTGATGAAATTTTGGATCATTATTGGGTATCTGTTTAAGTATACAGATTATTACTGGATTATTTTTGTCTATACATTATGTAGCACATATTGATTATGCTTTTTCTAGAGTGGTTCATATTTGTCGTGATGTAAATTATGGTTGATTATTACGGGTTCTCCATGCTAATGGAGCTTCTATTTTTTTTGTTTGTATTTATTTACATGTAGGACGTGGGATGTATTATGGTTCTTATAGGTTAATTAGTACTTGGTTGGTTGGTGTATTAATTTTGTTTATAGTTATGGGTACAGCTTTTGTAGGTTATGTTTTACCTTGAGGTCAGATATCTTTTTGGGGGGCAACAGTTATTACTAATTTGTTGTCTGCGGTACCTTATTTAGGTGTTGATATTGTTGAATGAGTATGGGGGGGGTTTGCTGTAGATAGAGCAACTTTAACTCGGTTTTTTATATTTCATTTTTTATTACCTTTTGTGGTGTTGATATTTGTTGTTGTTCATTTATTATTTCTTCATCAGAGTGGATCAAGTAATCCTTTAGGATTAAATAGAGATTTAGATAAAGTGTCGTTTCATCCTTATTTTTCTTATAGGGATTTATTTGGGTTTGGTTTGATAGGGATAGGGCTGATGGGGCTGGTTATATTATTTCCTTATAGTTTAGGGGACCCCGATAATTTTAGACCAGCTAATCCTTTAGTAACTCCTGTTCATATTCAACCTGAATGGTATTTTTTATTTGCTTATGCAATTCTTCGATCTGTGCCTAGAAAGTTAGGAGGTGTTATTGCTTTAATTGGGTCTATTTCTATCTTGTTTTTATTACCTTTTATTTATGATCAGAGGGGTTGTGGGGTTGTAAATTATCCTGTTAATCAATTTTTTTTTTGAGGATTAGTTAATGTTGTTTTTTTATTAACTTGGATTGGGGCTCGTCCTGTAGAAGACCCTTATATTTTAGTAGGTCAGTCTTTGACTGTTGTTTATTATATATATTATTTAATGGATCCTTTATTTATATATATATGAGATGATCTTGTTAGATAGTGTTTAGTTTTGAGTTTTATATTGGATTACTTGTTTTAAAATTTGTGGTTTAGTTTAATTGTATTATAGGTGTTTTGGTAATATATATATATTTGTAAAATTGGTGTGATCGTCTATTTTAATTAAAATTTATGCCTTGAAAGCATGGGATAAGGGTTGAGTATTCTCTTAACGGTCTGGACCTAGTTTTGTTTAAAAATTTTTTTGTCGGTTTAATTGGATTTAAATGTTATTTATTGAAGTACAATAAATGTATATATAATAGATGTATATTGGTATATTAAAGCGTAAATATAGCTAGACTTATAGATAGGATTATTAAATATAATGCTATAGGCAAAAAGAATTTTCAAGTGAGATTTATTAGTTTATCATAGCGTAATCGTGGAAGAGTTCCTCGTACTCAGATGAATACAAATCTGATTGCTGTTACGGTGATGGCTGAGTAGATGTTTAATTTAATTCCTCCTATAAATAAGGCTGTAAAAAGTATTCTTATAAATAAAATTCTTGCGTATTCTGCAAGAAAAATTAAAGCAAACCCCCCTCTTCTATATTCGATATTAAATCCTGATACTAGTTCAGACTCACCTTCAGCAAAGTCGAAAGGGGTTCGATTAGTTTCTGCTATAGTTGAGGCAAGTCAACTTATCCCAATTGGGAAAGATAATCAGATGAATCAAGAATATTCTTGTATTTTTGTATATTCAGTAAGATTAACTCTTTTTGTTAGAAAAAGGGTGAATATTAGGATTAGTGCCAAACTTACTTCATATGAAATAGTTTGAGCTACGGCACGTAGGCTGCCTAGAAGGGCATAATTGGAGTTGGAGGCTCATCCTGCTGTTATAACGGTGTATACTCCTAGGCTTATGCAAGCTAAGAAAAATAATACTCTTAAAGGGAATCTTACAATAGTTAAGTTTACTGGATGAATTGTTCAGACAACAAGTCTAATGAGGAGGGCTAAAATTGGTGCTGTGTAGTAAGGTAAATAATTGGATATTTTAGGATTTGTTTGTTCTTTTCTAAAAAGTTTAATGGCATCACTAAAGGGTTGGAGGAGTCCTATTAATCTTACTTTGTTAGGTCCCTTTCGGGTTTGAATATATCTTAAGGTTTTTCGTTCTAAGAGGGTTAAAAATGCTACTCCTATTAAAACGCCTAAGATAATGATGATTAGTCTTGTAAGAGTGGTGAGGGTATCTATCAAGTTCATTAAGATTTATGTTGTGATACATATTTATAAATTCTAAATTTATTGCACTTATTCTGCCAAAATCTTTAGTTTTTATAGTAAATATTATACCCATTAAACGGTCCTTTCGTACTAGTCTAGTGTTTAAAATTTGAAAGATAGAAACCGACCTGGCTTACGCCGGTCTGAACTCAGATCATGTAAGGTTTTAAAGGTCGAACAGACCTAGCTTATCAAGCGGTTGCACCTGTGGCTTACCTTAATCCAACATCGAGGTCGCAAACCCCCCTTTCGATTAGAGCTCTTAAAGGGGATTACGCTGTTATCCCTGAGGTACCTTGGTCTAAATTTCAGTAAAGACTGGATCATAAATTCACTAATTAGTGTGATTATTATTAAGGAGGTTTTTTGTTTCTCATGTGTTGCCCCAACAAAACATTATGGTTCTCTAATTTAGAGTTTTAAATGTAAAGGTCTACAGGGTCTTGTCGTCTTTTCAATTTATTTATGCCTTTTGACATAAAGGTTAATTTAGATTTTTATATTAGAGACAGTTTATATCTCGTGTAATCTTTCATTCGAGCCCTTAATTAGAGGGCTATTGATTATGCTACCTTTGCACGGTCAGGGTACCGCGGCCATTTAAAAATTTCATTGGGCAGATCATACCTCTTATATTTTAGGCAAGAGGAGATGTTTTTGATAAACAGACGGATAATTGGTAAAATAGTTTTTTTTTGCCTAGTTCCTTTATTATATTTAGGGTGAGGTTAATTCCATTTATATAATGTTTAAAATATTTTATTTACTAATCTTATCATTATTTAAATTAATTGATTGTTTATCAATTTATTTCAATAAATAGTTTAAACCTATGTTTGTTAAATTTGTTATTAAATGTAAATTGTTTATAACAATTATTTGTAGGAGGCTACTTTCAGGCCTTGTTGTATATATATAATTATGTAGTTGGGTTATAAATTAATTCTGGGCTAATCCTCAGAATTATTAGACTGTATTTTTATTAAATAGTTATTGTTAAATTAATAATATTAATAATAGGAGTCCTGAATTGAATTCATTTTTTGAAAAACCAGATATCATAAGAATTGATTAGCATATCACATCTAAATTTAATTTTTTTGTTATTTTGTAACATAAATGTTTTAATAAAAATTTAGCTCTTCTTATTTCGGGATATAAGCGATTTGGTTTTTATTAAATAAGCCCTGATACAAAAGGTACAGTTGAGTTACTTACTTTCTTATGATGGGGTTTCATATTTTTCAGCTTTCTCTTACGATACTGTTGTATTTTACTTTATTATTGTTTCTTGGTTTACTTGAATAGTATAAAGATCTGTAGATTTGATTTAGTATAATTTGTATAAGATAAAATGATGTATTAAATTAAGTAAGGTTAAGTCTCAAAATTCTTCTTGTGAAGTTCTTTCCGGTGTAAACGGAAGGCTATAGAATTGTTAAGCTTTATTTTGTATCTTTCTAGATACACCTTCCGGTACATCTACTCTGTTACGACTTATCTCAAGTTTGTGAGAGTGACGGGCGATGTGTGCATATCTTAGTGCAAATAACTCAATTTATTTATATATATAAATTTACTTTCAAATCCACCTTTTATGTATTCGTCGAGAATTCATTTTCGTTTAATTATTGTTATTGTAACTCACCCTCTCTTAACTATAGGCTGCACCTTGATCTGACGTATGACTATTTTTGAGTAAGTTGAATATTGCTTGTTAGCATAATCTTAAGACGACGGTATACAAGCTTTTATGTTAAGTAAGATTGTCGTGGATTGTCGATTATGGGGCAAGTTCCTCTGACTGGTCTAAGCTACCGCCAAACCCTTTGAGTTTAGAGTTTTATCTTTTAGTTTTCTGATATTATTATTTTTTCTTTTTATAGTAGGGTATCTAATCCTAGTTTAATATAAAGTTTATTCAGATGTTTTAGTTGGTTAAGATTGGATTATATTAATCAAATTTTACCTTAGGTTTATGTTTTTTGTTCTTATTTATATATATATATTTCTGGTTATCAATTAAATTGCTTTTTATTTCTTGTTTAACCGCAGCGGCTGGCACGAGATGGGCTAATAATATATTGCTTTACTGTTTCTACAATTATGTAAATTTACAATACTTTCAACTGTTTTAAATGTTAAATGATGTTTATCTTTTAGATAGTATGGTCTATGGGGGTAGACTTATTATGATAATACAAATATTTACATGTTAATTAAGCTTTATAAGCAATTATTAAATCAGGGTTAAGTTTTATGTTTACATAATATTTCATAAATAATGGTTGTAAAGTTATTTTGAAGTTATTCAATTTAAAATGGTTTTATTTTTAATTTATGTAAATTTGATTTAATAATAGTAATTATATATATATATATACATAATAATTAATATATATATATACATATGTTATATATATATATAATTAATATATATATACATATGTTATATATAATAATAATAATGAAATCATTATTATTATAATGATAATATAATATTTATATAATAATAATATATTTATATAAATTGATTATAAAGAACAAATATATAATTATATGTATATATATCCAAATATATGTTATATATATATATATATATTAAATGTATATAACATATTATAATTATATGTTATATAACATTAATATGTTTATATATATATTATGTATTATATATATTATACCTATATGATATATATATACATATGTTATATATAATTAATATATATATATATATATACATATGTTATATATAATAATAATAATGAAATCATTATTATTATAATGATAATATAATATTTATATAATAATAATATATTTATATAAATTGATTATAAAGAACAAATATATAATTATATGTATATATATCCAAATATATGTTATATATATATATATATATTAAATGTATATAACATATTATAATTATATGTTATATAACATTAATATGTTTATATATATATTATGTATTATATATATTATACCTATATGATATATATATACATATGTTATATATAATTAATATATATATATATATATACATATGTTATATATAATAATAATAATGAAATCATTATTATTATAATGATAATATAATATTTATATAATAATAATATATTTATATAAATTGATTATAAAGAACAAATATATAATTATATGTATATATATCCAAATATATGTTATATATATATATATATATTAAATGTATATAACATATTATAATTATATGTTATATAACATTAATATGTTTATATATATATTATGTATTATATATATTATACCTATATGATATATATATACATATGTTATATATAATTAATATATATATATATATATACATATGTTATATATAATAATAATAATGAAATCATTATTATTATAATGATAATATAATATTTATATAATAATAATATATTTATATAAATTGATTATAAAGAACAAATATATAATTATATGTATATATATCCAAATATATGTTATATATATATATATATATATTAAATGTATATAACATATTATAATTATATGTTATATAACATTAATATGTTTATATATATATATTATGTATTATATATATTATACCTATATGATATATATACATATGTTATATATAATTAATATATATATATATATACATATGTTATATATATGATTGATTAATATGTATATATATTAAATAAAATATTTCGTAAATAAACAAATCGTATCTAATGATCATATAACAATACTTATATATATAATAAAATCAATTAATAGACATATCATATATATGGTTAAATCATTATATATAAATATATAATTTATATAAAACATATGTTTATATATAAAAAAAAAATAAGTTGGGGTAAATGTAATTTACCATTACTTATTACTTTTGAATTAAATAGTAAAATAATAAGTTGGGTAAATGTAATTTACCATTACTTATTACTTTTGAATTAAATAGTAAAAAATTAATAAATAGTTTGGGCGCGGGTGCGGGCGCGAGATTTTGGTGATTATTAAATATTTGTTGTTATGATAGGATTTATATTTGAATAAACTTAAAAA